CTTGATTTATAGAATACATAGTTCTATAAAAGACTGTAAGTTGTTTTCTCAAAATCGGGTTCTGTTTGGGTTCTGGGTAGCGGCCCAAACAGATATACCAATAGGGATGAGGTAAGGCTTACTTATTAATTCCAGAACTACGAAAGTAAGAGGTCAGAAATCTTGGTATCCAAAGGTTCCTAAAGGACATTCCATTTTTGCTCCTAGGATTGAAGAAAAGATTATACGAAAGACTATCAAGACTTCCTAATTATCTTACACTACCTACACTAACGTAGGGTCTACTGACTCTGTCTGGAATTAGATTGGATAGACTGATGGGAAATCAATTTAGGAGTTGTGGAAAGGACTGAAGATACTTTGTATCCATACTTACGAGAGACTCCGAGTACTCAAACATTCAATCAGGATGGTTGGTCGGCTCTTATCTTATAGAATAACAGAGTCAAAGTAAAAAAAAAAAAAAAAAGATTTCTTTGGTCGTGTAAGGAGATTACAAAAAAAATGTATGTAATAATGGTAGTGATGTCTCCCCATTCTTTCACAGAAAGAAAGACAGTAAGGCTTAGATCAAATAGGAAATGTAGGTATCCAATAGATAGTTATCTATCTTGATGGTATATTTTTTTTTTTATTTTTGCTTATGAAAGAAAGGTAACAAAACAAACAATAGGTCTTACTATTCCCACATGTTCCATTAGGAGCATTACTTTGCAATTTGCAAGGAAAAGGTGTGTGTATCATATTTTTACTTAATACTTCCCAATTCTACCAGAAATCCTATAAAGAATCTGTTACGAGTGGATTCATTGAATTGGTTCATCAATAGCCTTAAGTCAGAATCCTATTTTGACTCTGCGCCATTGATTCTACTATGATTATTGATCAATAATGGAATAATTCCTTCATAGAAATAGGAGATATAATTCACATGGATATAGTAAGTCTCGCTTGGGCTGCTTTAATGGTAGTCTTTACATTTTCCCTTTCACTCGTAGTATGGGGAAGGAGTGGACTCTAGGTATATTAATAATTGATTGAGTAATCGATTGAGTAATCGATTGAGTAATCGATTGAGTAATCGAATTGTATCAATTGTTTAATTGATCATTTTGCATTGATCGTTTTTCGAAGCTTTATTTTTAAAAAGCTTGTCTCTCTTTCAAAATTATACTGGAAAGACAATAATGAATAATAACCATTCGATCAAACAACGAATGATTCCTATAGTTTAGTTGTATTTCAAAACTCAAATCTACGCATGATAGGAAATTTTTTCCAACCGAATTCCTCCTAAATATTCTGTTTGGATAAACCTGTTCTTACCAGAATTATGGATATTACAACGAGAAAAAACCAATCCCTAGTTTTTTCTTTATTTGTTTCTCTCTTTCTTTACTTTCACTGTTCTAAGAACAAATCGTTCTGCTATTAGATTACGACGATACTTACTTTCTACTGGAAGTGACTAGTGGTTGTCCAAAGAGGTTCTACACATAATAAAATTAGATCTTTCTTCCGCTGAGTGATCCACCACATATCATACATTTAACATTTTAGACTCCTAGAGATTTTTTTATGCTTTTTTGACTCATCTCATGTCATGTTTAAGCATGAAAAATGGTCCGAGTCCCCTTTACTAATCTACTTCCTTTCAAAATCTGAAGAAGTTACCATAGAACTTCGTAAATGATCTGTTAATGGCTCAATCAATGACTTCTTGGGATGGGAAATCAAAAAAATTCCTTGGTTTTGTTTTCTTTTGCTATAGTATAGGAATATACTATTCTTCCTCTATTGATTCTTTTGATGGATCCCGGAACCTATATATAAAATTATAAGAAACCTAGGAATTAGAAGAATTGGCCTTCGATTATTTTGGGTTGATCGAAATCGAGTGGATGTAGCGAAAAAAAGAAATAGAATTAGACTGCTATTTCGATGTACTAGTCTACTATTTAGATTAGATGTACATCTAATACATCATATACATACATATTGTAAATTGATCTATATAAACCCTCCATTTAGATAAAGTCTATATCTGTATACAATACAACTTTATATGATAATATCATTGTATACAATATTAGATAATATAAAATACTCTAAAGTGTGGTAGAAAGGACTATATATAGTCCTTTCTACCACACTTTATGATTCCAACCAGATCATTTCATTTAAGACTTGGAATTTTCTTTTAATCCCTTTCTTTCATTTCTTCAATCATTGAAAAAAGGATTGATAAGAACTAATAATTCAGATTCAAATTAATCATTTTGACTGACTGTTTTTACGTAGATAATAAGTAAAAAAGCAGTAGGAACTAGAATGAACAGTGCAGTAGCAATAAATGCGAGAATATTGACTTCCATAATTTCATTATTTATTTATTTTTTTCTTCGCAATAACTCGGGATGTAATCCCATAGAGATGAGAAATTTAACTCCTGTAAATTCATTGGGATGAATTGATCCTGATGATACTGAATAGGATCAATATTATGAATAACAATATCTGATCTATCAAATCGATTCATCGTCGAGAATTGAATAGTATAACATGGGAAGATCCTTTATCCATACTAATTACGAAATGGGATTTTTTATTGGATCAGGAATCCCATTGGATTTTTCATCCTCTTCCACTTTTTCTTTTCTATAACCTACTGTCTTCCTTATCTTATACAACTCTCCTTCCTGTGTATTATACTTACAATTATGAGGTATTATATGACCGGTATTCTATGGGTCACACACAGACCCAAACGAGGTGAGATGGAAAAAAAGGGATTAAATAAAAAAGATCAAATATTCCAACAAATTTACTGAAAAGGGTCCTTGCTCGGTCTTTTCTTTTATTTTATTAGTATCCTCTTTCTTGTATTTATTTGTACTGGAATGCATACATCAAAAATGATGTCTGCAATTTGAATGAGAATGAGATAGATTGTTTACAATTAGTCATTGAGGATACACAAACAAAGTCAGAACTAGAAAAGGTGTGGTTTAACCTGAAAAGTACTCTGTCGGGGTAATTATGTTAAGTTCATTGTCCATCGTACAATAAACGAATACCATTTTTGTATGTACTCCCGGTAAAATAGGATCACTCTACTCCATTTCATTGATCAAGAACAATCGAAAAAGAAAGTAAGACGAGGATGGTATCTCTAAAAATACTGAATATAGTAATACCACCAATTGTACTAATGTACATATGATATGTCTCTCCTTTATCAATCGGGAGTAGTGGAAAGATTTGAAATTCCCGTATCCATATTTGTGTGATGATAAATGCGAAATAAAAAACAAAAGAAATAAGGATCCCCACTGGGGATTAGATCTTGCTTCCTGTCCCCCTTTTCCGTGAAAAGAGAGAGATAAATTGATAAATTCACCGGATCCTAGTTCGGGACTGACGGGGCTCGAACCCGCAGCTTCCGCCTTGACAGGGCGGTGCTCTGACCAATTGAACTACAATCCCAGCGAAGTGTATGGCATACATATTCTTAATCTTACATATTCTTAATGTAATCATAAGAACATTCTAGTCCTAGTCGTCGTATTGTAAGAAAGACAGGAATGATATACTGATATCATATCCACATATAATATGGGCTATAGTGAGAGTGACACAGATTACTAGTAACCAATAATTATTTTACGGCCAAAAGTGGATAATCAATCAGAAAAAAGAACTAAACTTTTTTGTTTGCTTTTCATGATACTTTACTTAATTAAGTAAAGTATCATGAATTAGATCCTTAGAAAGATCAGAAAGAGAAAAATAGGGATAGAGAAAAAAAATTGATTCTTTCTCTTTATTTCTACGGATTAGGCATTTCCATTTATGGAAGACAAATTGGTTATATCATATTCATGGAGCGGTGAATTATTGGGCCGAGCTGGATTTGAACCAGCGTAGACATATTGCCAACGAATTTACAGTCCGTCCCCATTAACCACTCGGGCATCGACCCAGGAAGAATTCATTCTAGGCTTATCGATAATCTATGATCAACTTCCTTTCATAGTACCCTACCCCCAGGGGAAGTCGAATCCCCGCTGCCTCCTTGAAAGAGAGATGTCCTGAACCACTAGACGATAGGGGCATATACGCCCGACCATCATCATACTATGATAATAGTATGAGCAGTTTTTTGGAATTGTCAATATAGTCTAATGGTATGACTAGATCCAAAAAATCTTTCCTACTTTCTTTTATGTTATGATTTTTTAGAATTTTTTTCAAAAATTCAAAATAATAATCTTATTTTGGAGTAAATCCAATTTATTGTTCCTGAATGAACTCCTATGCATATACGTATATATTATGTACATATAGTACATATATACATATATGCAGTAGACTCATAATGAAAAAAAAAATGGCTAATTCATGAATTGAATAAAACGGCCCTTTTAACTCAGTGGTAGAGTAACGCCATGGTAAGGCGTAAGTCATCGGTTCAAATCTGATAAAGGGCTTTTTTTTTCCACTAAACTCAAGTTTTAGCCTTCGTTTTTCAGCGGAAAATATCTCTATTATTTTTTCTAAAAAGAAAAGGATAACCACCATTATAACGAATTCTTATTATTCTGACTTTGAGTTAGGAAGTTGAACATTTATTGATTAGCAAAATGAATAATTGCACGTATTAGGAGTAGTCCACCTGTAGTGACATAGTAGTCCTCCTCATGTCTCATTATTCACAAATTTTTTGTCCTGGGACATAACAGAAATATTCTATAATACTCTATATATACAATTCCTATTATTAATCGACAAACCAAGGTGTTCTTATTTCTCCAATGTTCTTATAACACCCACTATCAAATTCTAAATAAAGAAAAAGTAAGTGGACCTGACCCATTGAATGATGACTATATCAGCTATTCTGATATTTAAATTCGATATAGATTAAATTGTATAAGCAGATTTATTTTTATTTACTTAGACCACGCAAAGCAAGAATTTGTCAATATTTACGATTTAAT